CGTTCCACAAAGGTTCCAGAAGATGTTAATGGTAAGCAAGAAGATTGTTTACGAAGAAACAACAAGAAAAATTCATATTCTGATACATAAGAGTTATATAGGAATCGAAATAGTCTTTTATTTTCTTTTTTCAAAAGAAAAATCGATTTCATTGAAGTAATAAGACTATTCCAATTCGAATAGTAGTTGAGAAAGAATCGCAATAAATGCAAAGATGGAACATCTTTGATCCGGTATTGAAGGAGTTGAACCAAGATTTCAAAATGGATAGGATAGGGTATTTCTATATGTGATAGATAATGTAAATGCAAAAATTTGTCTTCTAAAAAGGGAAATATTGAATGAATAGATCGTAAATTCTGAAACTTTGGTGTTTCTTTTTCTTTCGGACAAGATAATTCTCGTAGCGAGAATGGGATTTCTACAACGATCGCAAACCCCTCAGATAGAATCTGAGAATAAAACTCAGAATAAAAAAAATTGTTGGAATCCAACAATCGATCTTGGTTAGGATGATTAACCGAGTTAATCCAAAAATTCTGCTGATACATTCGAATAATTAAACGTTTCACAAGTAGTGAACTAAATTTCTTGTTATTACAACTAACAATTTCCACAGGTTCGGAACCTTTTAATCCATAATCATGGGCAAATGCATAAATATACTCCTGAAAGAGAAGTGGGTAAACGAAGTATTGTTGACGAGATTTCTGTTTTTCTGAATACCCTTCCAATTTTTCCATTTGTATTTCTACTTGAATCAGAAAGAAGAAGCATTTCTCGGTTTCTCAAATGATGATACATAGTGCAATATGGTCAAAACAGGGTGTTGCATTTTTTAATACAAACCCTGGAAGGAAAAGGAATCTAATCCACAGATCTTTTCCTTTTCTATCCAATTAGTTTATGTTTGTTCTAATTACAAAAGAGAACAAATCTTTTATTTTTGCAGGCCAATCGCTCTTTTGACTTTGGAATCCAGTCTCTTTATCAATATACTGCTTCTTTTACACATTCAATCCATAACATCCCTTTTCAATCCATAATCAAGAATAATTAGGATTTCTAAAAAAAAAAAAGAAAAAATCAAGGGTCCGTTCATAGGAAAACCCAACCTTTCCCCGCATCAGGCACTAATCTATTTTTAACGTCTAATTAGATCGGGGAATCATTTCAATTAAGAAGTTAAGCTCGTTGCTTTTTATTTTACCAGAATTGGAGCCAGGCTCTATCCATTTATTCACTAGACCCAGAAAATCGGAATTTTTTATTCCATTCCAAAAATCCAAAATAAGAAATTGATTTTATTACGACATGCTATTTTTTCCATTCATTACCCTTGAGGATCAGTCGTGGTCTTCTAGACTCTACCAAGAGTCTGGACGAATTTGTTGCTTCATCCAAATGTGTAAAAGATCATAGTCGCACTTAAAAGCCGAGTACTCTACCATTGAGTTAGCAACCCAGATAAAATAGGATCTTAGATACGATCGAAACCCAAAAATCAATGGAATTACACCGCACGCTCCTGTCAAAACATTGAACTAGCAAAACATTAAAAGAAAGATTTTATCGCCCATTAAAAACACTCAAATGCCAAAATGAACAGGTCCGGCTAAATTTCACTAAGGTTAAAAAAGGAGCGGCCCCAATCACGATAGCAAAATTGTCATTTTTTTAGCAATTTAGATTTCTTTATATAAAGAAACCTTGTATGAGAGTACATGCAAGAGGGACAACCCTATCATTTGAGCGAAGTGTAGACAGAAAAACCTAATATGGAGTGAGGATAAAGAGACCTATCTATCTACAAATTCTATTTGTTCAATAGACCTTTGTCAATGGAAATACAATGGTAAGAAAACAAATTAGATAGAAAAAGTAAATAAAATAAGGGCTTATGTTGGATTGGCACGACATAAATCCAGTCAAAAATAGGACTAAGAAAGAGGCAAATTGTGTCTAAATAATTAAACAACGAGGGATACTAGTGATCCTCTCCTACTTTTTTATTCATTTAGTTCTTCAATTAACTCAAAGTTCCTTCTTTTTCTTTAAAGAATTCTGCCTTCCTTAAAATATCATAAACAGTTCTTGTAGGTTGAGCACCCTTTTCAAGGAAATAGAGAATAGCTGGAACATTTAAACAAGTTTGATTCTTTATCGGATCATAAAAACCTACTTTTCGAAGATCTCTTCCTTCTCTTCGAGATCGAACATCAATTGCAACGATTCGATAGACAGCTTATTGGGATAGATGTAGCTAAACAATGCCCCCCCTAGAAACGTATAGGAGGTTTTCTCCTCATACGGCTCGAGAAAAAGATTCGAATTTCTGTCTATAATACAAGTAGATAGAAATTAGACTATGACTTGCATTAATTTCCTTACAGAAAAAACAAATTTCATTTATACTCATGACTCAAGTTGGTTAATTTTGACTGACAGACTTAAAAGGAAAAATCCTTCCGAATTTTTTGAGTCGTCTCTAAACTCTTTTCTTTGTCTCATCTCGAACGAATTGACTTTTATTCCTTATTCTGATCCAATTCTATTGTTGAGACAATTGAAAATCGCGTTTACTTGTTCCGGAATTCTTTATCTTTGATTTGTGAAATCCTTGGGTTTAGACATTACTTCGGGAATTCCTATTCTTTTTTCTTTCAAAAGAGTAGCAACATACCCTTTTTTTCTTATTTCCTTCGATAAAGCATTTCCCTCTTCTATAGAAATCGAATATGGGCGATTGATTCTGATAGACTTTTAATTGAAAGAGTTTTTCCAATCTTCCAAAATTGGACTTTCTTCTTATTTTAACCTTTCGATTTCTATATTAAGGATAGACTGACAAAGTTGGCCTAATTTATTAGTTTTCACTAACCCTAGATTCTTTCCCTTGATAAAAAATCAATTCTGTCCTCTCGAGCTCCATCGTGTACTATTTACTTACAAACAACCCAGCGCAAATTTGGTTCGGGACGAATAGAACAGACTATGTCGAGCCAAGAGCATTTTCATTACTATGGAAAATGATGGATAACAAAATCCACAATCGATCATGTCCTTCAAGTCGCACGTTGCTTTCTACCACATCGTTTTAAACGAAGTTTTACCATAACAAACATTCCTCTAATTTCATTGCAAAGTGGTATAGGGAATTGATCCAATATGGATGGGATCATGAATAGTCATTGGTTTAGTTTAGTTTTTTGTATACTAATTCAAACTTGCTATCTATGGAGAAATATGGATAAAAGAAATAAGTATTTATCGGGGAAGACTCCGCAAAGATCCAATTTATTTAAACCCATATTCTATCATATGAAGGAAACATAGTTCGAAAAAGACGAATAAACAAGTTTGCTTAAGACTTATTTTTTATTGAATTTCCATCCTCAACAGAGGACTCGAGATGGTCAATCCTGAAATGAGAAGCGAAGGATCGACTCTTCTCCAACAAATAAACTATCAACCTCAAAAAAAGTTTAATTAATTTAATTATTATATTAGAATTAGATTAGCAATATATTTTTCCATAACAAAAACAATTAACTATTAACTAAATAAACTATTCCAATGAAAAGATTGAAAGTTTTTTGGTAGTTATAGAATTCTCGTACTTCTTCGACTCGAATACCAAAAGAGGGAAAAAATGAAGTAAAAAAAACACATTTCGTGTAAAGTCAAATTAAGGCCTTTGCTTTTACTTATAGCATTCTTTCTTTTACCTAAAAGAAGCAACTCCAAATCAAAAATCAGGAGAAGTATGATTTTTGGAATCCATTCTATCCAACGAACAGTTCTTACCTTATCCTTACCAGAATGGATCATTCTGGATATTTAAAGAATCGCAGATCGAGATGGTTTTCGCTTAACCAAAGAGGGGCCCTTTTTACTAATAATATAATACAACAAAAATCTATCTCTATCATAAAGGGATAGGTCTCATTTTTTATACAGTGTTTTACGTCAAGTTTAAAATTTTTGCAATTAATTCGAAAGCCGAGTAGACAGAATATATGAATTTCTCTCTAATCCTCACATTCCATTGATTTAGAAATGGATATTTGCAAATCAGATAATATCTAAAATACAAAAATGGAGTTCCTATCCATAGAATAGAAACCCTTTTTCTTTTTTCGCAAGCCGATCTTGGTCAAAAGTTTTAAGACCTGTGCTGAAACTAAAAACTTCCTATTCTTTAATCTGGCCATGAAATATAGAATTAGGATACCCCCTTTATTTTCTTTTTATTTACTTACTTTAGTTCTTTAGTTCGGGAAAAAGAAATAGGGGGTCCTTCTTTTCTTTCACATTAGATGTCAAATGTATCATGTAAGAATTCCCCCTTCATGGATATGGAGCATAAAGTTTATCTAAGAAGTTCGAATTTCAAAACACATATGAGTAATGAGTAGTAGTAGGGGCATATCCTGAATGTGACTGATAGACCCAATTTTTCATGAAAATAAAGATATTCAATTTGACTGGACTTGACACTTGATTATGTTTTCTGAGAAAGAAAAAGAATGCTTAGAAATGCATCTAATCTAAGAGTTCATAAGAGATAATTATTCTCTTTAATAAACTTTCTTTTGTCTCGTGTGGGGTACAATATGATTTCATCTTTCGTTTCATCAGAAAAAATCTGGGACGGAAGGATTCGAACCTCCGAATAACGGGACCAAAACCCGCTGCCTTACCACTTGGCCACGCCCCATTTCTGGTTTTATGCGACACTAATAAACACTATTATGTTTATTTGTTATTCGTCAATCCCACTTCAATTACATAAAAAATGAGGGATACTCTCTTGCTAGGATTCTAGACATGCGGATAATATAGAATCCAAAAAATGCATTGATCATTACATGGAATTCTATTAAGATATTATATGAAAGTCGAATTTCTTCCATTCTCATTTGAGAGTGCGAATACAAGGAGGTATTTTGCGTTTGGGAAAGTCCGAAGAAAAAAGGATTTTGAACCCGCCTTTTCTTTTTTCCCTTAGAAAAATAACTCAATCAAAATCCAATTATCTACTCTACAAGAACGAAATGCTTGTTATGCCTAATATACTTAGTTTAACCTGTATCTGTTTTAATTCTGTTCTTTATCCGACTAGTTTTTTCTTCGCCAAATTGCCCGAAGCTTATGCCATTTTCAACCCCATCGTGGATTTTATGCCTGTCATACCTATACTCTTTTTTCTATTAGCCTTTGTTTGGCAAGCTGCTGTAAGTTTTCGATGAAATCTTTACTACTCTGTTCTGTCTGCCAAATTGAATGATGTATTCATTCCAAAAAAATTCTAAAAATGAATAAAAGCCGAGAAGTCTTATATTATGAACCTTCGATTCTAAAATTCGAATTCTTCTACATTGAATGTATAGCTGCAGCAATAAATTGGGATCCGCCTTTCTACCCCACCCCCTGCACCTACGTTGAGCAGGTACCTTTAGGTACCCACACAATACCTAACCTAATTTTTGATATTGATAAGAGTGCTTATTATAAATCAATTCTTGCAATTTTTTTCCAGAATTGATTTTTGCATTTTTAGGTGTAAAAATAAACAAAACCCATCCTAGTGGATCTGTGTGGTAAGGAAAAACGGGTAATCTATTCCTTAAAAAAAAATCTTGGAGATTATGTAATGCTTACTCTCAAACTTTTTGTTTATACAGTAGTGATATTCTTTGTTTCCCTCTTTATCTTTGGATTCTTATCTAATGACCCAGGACGTAATCCTGGGCGTGAGGAGTAAAAATCCAAATTTTTTTGGAATTTTTTCTTACAAATTGGATTTGTTTCGTACATTTATCTATGAGAAAATCCGGGGGTCAGAATTCCTTCCAATTCGAAAGTCCCAAATGATCCGAGGGGGCGGAAAGAGAGGGATTCGAACCCTCGGTACAAAAAAATTGTACAACGGATTAGCAATCCGCCGCTTTAGTCCACTCAGCCATCTCTCCCCGTTCCAAATCGAAAGGTTTCCGTGATATGACAGAGGCAAGAAATAACGATTGCAAAAAATCCTTCCTTTTTCTTTCAAAAGTCCATAAAAATTATATTGCCAATTCCATTTTAATTATATTCTTTTTTCTTAATGTTAATAAAAAAAAGAAGAAAATTCTTGTTTTTTCTTTCTAAAATTCGATATTGGCTGAGAAACAATCAGATAGATTTTCTCTTCAGCGGGCATTTTCATATAGGACTTGTTATAATAAAACAAGCAGGTTATATAAAAAATAAAAAACTCTTTTTTCGATTATTTATAAACAAAACAAAAAGGGTTCTTATCAAACCCACCATAAAATTGGAAAGAAAGATAAAGTAAGTAGACCTGACTCCTTGAATGATGCCTCTATCCACTATTCTGATATATAAATTCGATGTAGATGAAATTGTATAAGCGGATTTTTTGTATTTCCTTAGACTTAGACCGCGCAAGGCAAGAATTTTTCGCTATTTACGATTTCATATTCTTGTTACTAGATGTTCTATAGGAATAAGAAGAAATCGCAACTCCTTTCCGCTACACATAAAAATGGATTTCGAAAGTCAATTTTTTTTTCAATATCTTTCTTTTTTTTCAGAATCCAATTTTTGTTCTTCCACCCATGCAATAGAGAGCGAGTGGGAAAAGAGGGGTTACTTTTATTTTCATTTTTCCTTAACTTAAAAGATAGGCTTTGAAATAGGAGTCATGGAATAATGCTGAATTCAAATGTTTATTTCTATAGTATAAGAAAAACTAATCGAATCAAATTCATGGATTTACCACGACCTCGGTTGTGACCCCATAGATAAAAATGAAAAATTTCTATCTTCGAGACCTTTGAAAAAGGGCATTGAACGAGAAAGAAATCGTCCACAGATAATCAAACTATCGTATGCCTTGGAAGTGATATGAGGTGCTCGGAAATGGTTGAAGTAATTGAATAGGAGGATCACTATGACTATAGCCCTTGGTAGAGTTACTAAAGAAGAAAATGATCTATTTGATATTATGGACGACTGGTTACGAAGGGACCGTTTCGTTTTTGTAGGATGGTCCGGCCTATTGCTCTTTCCTTGTGCTTATTTCGCTTTAGGGGGTTGGTTTACAGGGACAACTTTTGTAACTTCTTGGTATACCCATGGATTGGCTAGTTCCTATTTGGAAGGTTGTAATTTCTTAACCGCGGCAGTTTCCACCCCTGCCAATAGTTTAGCACACTCTTTGTTGCTACTATGGGGCCCGGAAGCGCAAGGGGATTTTACTCGTTGGTGTCAATTAGGCGGTCTGTGGACTTTTGTCGCTCTCCATGGGGCTTTTGCACTAATAGGTTTCATGTTACGTCAATTTGAACTTGCTCGGTCTGTTCAATTGCGGCCTTATAATGCAATTTCATTCTCTGCTCCAATCGCTGTTTTCGTTTCCGTATTCCTTATTTATCCACTGGGGCAATCTGGTTGGTTCTTTGCGCCGAGTTTTGGCGTAGCAGCGATATTTCG